CGAGTAGAACTTGACTGGGCTACGGCCAACCCGCGGCCCCATAAGAGGACGAGGGTAAACTAGTTACCTAACTGAAGACGATAGGTTATTGTTCGCAAAGAAAGATCTACTTTCATTAATGAAAGTAGATCTTTCTTTTCTCTTCTTTTTAGGTAACAAATGAGTCACCTAAATAAATGAATCAAAAGATGGATACATAGGAGAAATAGAAGAATAGATAAGAAGAGATTCTCCCCCCCCCCTACATATTTGAGAACTTCTCCTATAAAGAAGGTTGTCGTACCAATGCCATTCGTAATTCCACCAATTACTCGTCTATCAAAAAAATGAGTGAGTGCGGATAATCCTCTTATACCCCTACTTCGGGTTGTTGAATAAAAAAGATCTATGTAAGCACGATTCGATGACCAAGTATATATCAAATTGATTATTTTGTCCCAAAGAAGTCTCTTAGAACTCATTTTCACAAATGAATTGATTAAGTCCGAATTCTGTAAAGATGAAGAAACAGGCCTATAAAAAAAGAATGCTACAAAGATTCCTACCTAGGCTATACTGACTGAAAAAATGGAATTTGTAAGAAAATCATACCAATCCGCAGAATTGTTCGAATTTTGATGTAAAAGATTGATAGACGGAGTTAACCATTTTGATAATCTATTCCTAGTGAAATCCATTCCTCCTTGATTGAAAGGCATTCCTATAGATCCAACACACAAAGTAAATAGAGCCAACCCAAGCAGCGGCAATAGCATAGTATTAGGCGATTCATGAGGATATGGGGGAATTTCTTTATTGATATTGACAAAATGAGTCATTTTCATAAAGGATCGCCTTCTATTTTTGACATTCCCACCCATTGGACGCATTGGATCTCTTTTTTTCGAAAAAAAGGAAGCCCTCTCATTATTATTCATTGTGGAGAAAAGAAGATCTTTGTTAATTCCTTCCTTCTTTACCCCATATGGCTATTGAATAGAACGAGCTATTTTTTTTTCCACTGAAATTTTGAAAATAAACGTTTCAATGCCCTTCAAAGGTAAGTAAATAGATCCGAAACATATAAAATGCAGTTAATCCTGCTGTGGAACAAGCTATGATCGCGAAAATAGGTGAATACAACCAACTATCGTTAAGAATTTCGTCTTTTGACCAAAAACAAGCAAGAGGTGGAATGCCACAAAGAGAAAGTGTACCTAACAAAAAAGCAGTTTTTGTAATTGGCACATATTTTTGGAAACCCCCCATAAGAGCCATATTCTGACTATTCTCTGGAGAATATCCAATAATTCTTTCCATTGAATGAATAATGGATCCAGAGCCTAAAAAGAATAATGCTTTCGAATAGGTATGAGTGATCAAATGAAATAAAGCAGCTTGATAAGACCCCCTACCGAAAGCTACCATAATAGAACCCAATTGCGCCATTGTAGAATAAGCGAAACTTCTCTTAATGTCTATTTGAGCCAGAGCCAAAGTAGCTCCTAAGAGTACTGTTATACCTATCAAAGAAATGAGATTCATTACGTAAGGTATAACTGCGAAAAGAGGCAGAAGCCGGCCTACAAGAAAAATGCCCGCTGCTACCATAGTAGCAGCATGTATAAGAGCCGAAATCGGAGTGGGTCCCTCCATTCCATGGCATCAGGTAACCATACATGAAGGGGGAATTGTGCCGATTTCGCAATTGCACCGAGGAATAATAGGGCGGCACACAGAGTCAGAAATAAAGAATTTATCCCATGATTCTCAATCAAGTTATTGACTATTTTGAACAAATCTCGAAATTCGAAACTACCCGTTATCCAATAAAGTCCTAATAAGAAACCAAAATCCCCCACATGATTAGTTACAAATGCTTTTTGACAAGCATTTGCCGCAATTGGTCGCGTGAACCAAAAACCTATTAATAGATAGGAACACATTCCAACTAATTCCCAAAAAATAGAAATTTGTATCAAATTAGAACTTGTAACTAATCCCAACATAGAAGCATTGGAAAAACTCATAGAAGCAAAAAATCTCAAATATCCTTGATCATGAGACAGATAATTGTCACTCGAAATAAGAACCAAGATTCCAACAGTAGTAATTACTATTGACATAATAGAAGTCAGTGGATCGATCAAGTCGCCAAACTCTAACGAAAAATCATGATGGATGGTCCAAGACCATACATATTGATAAATAGAACTCCCCTTTATTTGCTGAATAGCCAGGTCGGCCGAAAAAAACATAACTATACTTAGTAATAAAACACTAGGAAAAGCCCACATGCGACGCAGATTTTTTGTTGTCGTTGGAACAAGAAGAAGTCCCACTCCTATTGCTAGAGGAACCGGAAGCGGAACGAAAGGTAGGATCCATGCATATTGATATGTATGTTCCATAAGAAAATCCAAGTTTTTTCTATTCTTAGTAATTGAATTGTTTCCGATTCACCAGCTCTTATCTTTTTCGGAAGGAACAATCAAATAAAAAAATCAAAATAGGAAAGAACTCAAATCGAATTTCCCATTTTCAATCATTCCATTAATTCTTACAAGAATTTCTATTCATAGAACAAGTAAAAAGAATTCTCGTACTTGTTGGCCTTTTTGGAAACTGCATTCCCAAAAATGGTCCACTCCAAAAAGGGATGCGTAGCATCTTAGACGAAACCAGAAACACTCATCAGAGTGTGATCAAATCAAAAGAAATTCCCCGCTTATACTTCAAGATTTCCCTTTTGGAAAGTGCAAAAGTGAAGCTCCAAGACGAAGATTAAAACGGATTTGATCCATGATAAGGGAGAGCTGGGCTGTCTTCTCCTCTGTGAGTATTATGGTTTGATTCCGTTTTGGTGGTTGCAACCTTTTATTGTATGATACTAGTTGAAAAACAAAAGGATAGAAAGAATTCAAAATTCCAGGTTCGGCCGATATTCGAACCAAAAGCTGAATCTGGAAGTTCGACCGAATTACGAATTCTATTACAAAATAGGAGTTCTCAATGTTTCACTTTAACAAATTTTTGTTTAAACTTAAGAAAGCAGTCACGGATGTTATGTACCAACTGGGAATGGTTGGTGCTGCCAGTCTTTTTGGCTTTAGTAACTGGTTCAGCGGAAAAACGACCCCTACTCCGCCGCCACAACCAACACCCTTCATTTTTATCCTTACGTCAGAAAACACCCTTCCGGAACCGGAAGTTTCACTCGAGATTTTGAGAAAAGAACTAGAAGTTTCTTCCTTGGTTGAAGAAGAAGAAGGTTTGGAAGTTATGCCGGATGACACGTTTGATGAGTTGACGGATGACGATTTTGATGCCCCGCAACAATCGTCGGGCTCGCACCCTCCGGTAGACAGTCTGGAAGAGATAATAAACGCAATACAGTCGAAAAAGGAGTTATTGGGGTCAAACCATCAACAGTATGGAAAAATCACTTTGGCATTGGCTCAAGTTGTCACGAGGCTCTCAGAATGCTTGCCCCAGGTAGATCATATGTACGAACTACCTGGTCGTGACACCTGCGATGATATATTTCTATTATTGAAACCCGTGATAGACTCCTATCTCGCAACGGTGGACGAAGAGACTCATTTATCTGTGATAGCACTCGGCCACGAACTTAAGCTTATAACAGATAAGCTTAAGACCCTCGACAAAGAGAAAAAAGAGAAAAAAGAGGAAATTTTGGAAAACAATATTTCCCGGTTTTCTCCCGAGGAGAGCCAATCAATCAAAACCAAGATTGAAGCAGCTCAGGCAGAGCTGGCTGCTCAAATAAACTATCCAGAGGATAACTTAGCTAGGTTCAAGCATAAATTTCGCTTGATTACAAACTACCTCTACCTAGATCTGAAATTCATTGTTCAGAGTGAAAACTCCGGCATTGATGTTATCAGAAAAGTGGAAGAACGCCTTCGGAAAGATGGGAACCCTCGTTTGCAACTCAAACGGAAAGCACTTGATCGCTTGCCCCAAGAGATCTCCCTCTTGCAACTCAAAGCACACACTTTCAGACAATTGGCATTGCCTGTGCCTACTTGGGGTTGGGTTAGTGTTGATAACCTTAGTGCCGGGGTAAGTTCAAGCGCTCCGTCTGTCCTCACAGCCGGGCCTTCGAGAGGAAATGCCGCTAGAGTACAAGAGATGATCCGTCCTGTCTCTCCTCTGCGCCTCACTGCCGGGGAACCTTCCCGAAAGCGCTTCATTGAAAGGGGGGAATCGAGCGGGACAGGGCAGCATAAGATCCGACCAGACTCCAATTTTCTTGGATCTATGATTACGGATTCGGGCGACTCGCCCAACAAAAATGGTTCATGATATTTCAAAAAAGGGCTACGTAAGAAACGTCGGGTTAATTAAACGAATGAAACTGAATGAAAAAGTAGGCAAAGGGAAGCTGGGCTGTCCTCTCCTATGTGATTTAGCATTTTTTCGTTCTTATTCCCCCTTTTCTTAGCTTTCGAATTTACCGAGATACTAAAGAATCTAGGTAAGGGACAAATCTTTTTTTGGTTTTATGCCATTTTGTTGGTTGCAACCTTCCGTTTTGGTGGTTGCAACCCTCATGTTGTCGTGTTGACAATTTTAGATTTGCGTGATATGATTCTATCATGTATAAATAAATCTATTTATTCATCAAAGGATCCATAAAATTCTCAATCGAATCTCTATATTATGGAATTCACCGGGGTATGCTAGTTGAACCCTGAATAGTGAATGCACGCCATTACAAACAACAATCAAATAATATATATAGAATATAACAGAAATATTATCTGATTGAAGAAAGGGAAGTGGAAGTATTTAGAGGAAATTCTCAGGACTGTCTTATTCGATTCTCTATATTCTATTTCCATACTAAAATAAAAGTAAAAAGGTTTCCATTGTAAAAGTAAAAAAACCACAACCCAAGAGGTCATTGTCATGTTCAAATTGTTTCAACTAGCTACTCTAGTTCGTTTCTGTATATGGTTAGCTGTTCGTTTCTGTATGGAGATACAAAATATGGACTATTTCTTCCAGCTCGCTACAAACCCTCGACTCGCCTTGAAGGTTTTGATTCGGTTCAAAATCAAAATCACCCAAAAGACGTGGTTGAAACTATTCAAGTTTCTGTATATTCAATACCTTAAATATCTGTATTCTCTTAGGACTCGTTTCCGAACCAGAATGGGTTTACTCGGTAGTGAAATGGTTCCTCGCGCTTTTTTTGGGGTTCTTTGCAGTCTTGGAGATTCTGCTCGAACTTTTGATTGGTTTGTATCTTCTGATCTGTTTTCTTAGGTTCGTCTGGGGGTTCATTCCATTTTTCAGTTGGTTGATTCGTTGGAGTTCACATCCCTTTGGTTGATTCGTTGGAGTTTACATCCACAAGTTCTTGTTTTTTTCGCCTTCCTTATTTTCTTCGGCTCCACTATTCTAGCTATTTGATCATTTTTTTGACCAAATTTGGGTCAAAAATGATCAAATAGTACAGCGAATGCATTTGGATTCGATCAATCAAGTATAATCATATATGGTTGATTGATTCGATAATATACATATATAACAGAAATATTATGTGATTAATTGATTTTCAAATAGATTTCGGGTATAGTATAAATATATAACAGAAATAGTATTTGATTGAAGAACGGAAATTCTCAGGACTATCTTTTTCGATCTTCCATTCTCTAGATTCTATTTCCCTCAAGCCATTTTAAATAAACGTAAAAAAACCAAAACCTAGGAGATCATTGTCATGTTCAAATTGTTTCAACTAGCTACTCTAGTTCGTTTCTGTCTCTGGTTATCTCTTCCTTTCTATCTCGAGAGGCCGAATCCCTACCATTTATTACAGCTGGCTAGAAACCCTAAACTCGCCTTTAAGGTTTTGGTTCGGTTCAAAATCAAAACAACCAAAAGAACTTGGTGGAAATTGTTTGAATATCTGTATAGGCAATACCTTTCATATCTGTATTCTCTAGGACTCCATTCATTACCAGAATGTTTTTATTCGGTAGTGAAATGGTTCCTCGCGCTTTTTTTAGGTTTCTTTGCAGTTTTCGAGCTTCTGCTCGAACTTTTTATGGGTTTGTATGTTCTGATCTGTTTTCTTAGGTTCGTCTGGGGGTTCATTCCATTTTTCAATTGGTTGAATTCACGGAGGGTGAACTCGAGGAGATAGATCTGGAAATCAAAACTAAGACAGCTATAGTGGAACTAAGTATTTAGGGGGAATTCGAAAACCTCTCTTACGATATAGATTCGAATGAGGGTTCGGATAGGAAAGGTACCAATCAGTAGGAATTCTTCTTTCTTCGGATATTGTATGTTGTAAAAAAGGTTCCCCTAAAATAAAAAAGAACCTATCCCATTTTTTACCTAGGAATATTCTATGCGAGGCACGCGTATCTCTATTGTATGTTATCAAGGAAGTATCATCTAGGGAATAAATAGAATAAAATAAAAAGAATAATCGGAACAATACATGTCTTTCACATCCAACTCTAAACAATGAGCAACCTCTTCATTTTTGAATGGCGGTTCCAAAGAAACGTACTTCTCTGTCAAAAAAGCGTATTCGTAAAAATATTTGGAAAAGAAAGGGGTATTGGGCAGCGAGAAAAGCATTATCATTAGCGAAATCTCTTGCTACCGGGAATGCGAAATTTTGTATGACAAAAACAAAAAAAGAACCAAGTCTTGGATTTTGTACGACAAACAAAAAAAGAACCAAGTCTTGGAAGAATCTGAATCAATATGACTCCCTGAATGGTATTGTCATTTTTCAAATGAAGGATTCCCATTAACTCATATTTTTCTTTTCAACGGATCAATACGAGACGGGACTGGTTATTGCGGTATGTAGAAGCAGAAGTCCTCCGCTTACTGTATTCTCCATTTTTTGACGAAGTAGTGAAGGACAAGATACAAAGTTTTCGCTTTCTTTTTAGTAGGTTTTTCGAATTTTGAGATGGGGGTTGTCATTTTCCTCATCGATTCACTTTTCCTAATACACTAACTAAAAGAAAAGTCTTCTTTTTCCTTTAGGAAGGATTTTTTTGGATTATGGATTCCTAATATGGAGTCCAAATAAGGGTCCTATATTGGGGCTGTGGAATCCATCAAGATCTATATCTATATATAGATCTTGAGAGCTTTCTTTTCTTTAGAAATATAGAATCTTTTTTTTTTTTTGAAGTACGCTAAAATGCCGAGAAAGATTGAAACCTTTTAGTTCTATGCCTGGATAGAGGACAGAACTATCTAGTTCCAACTGCTGCATTTCCATTCCAGGCGAAGTGAAACCAATGGAAAGCTCTTTGTGAAAGTGAAACCTAACACCCTAGGATCCCACAATACTAATGATTGTGGAACGTTCAATTAGGAATTGAAACGAGTGTTTTTTCATTGATTCTCAGATTCCCTAAAAAAGATGTGATTGAATTGACTCCTTAGAATCTCGACCATTGCATAGGGATGGGCTATTATGTTTTCGAGTCAGCCGCCATGGTGAAATTGGTAGACACGCTGCTCTTAGGAAGCAGTGCTAGAGCATCTCGGTTCGAGTCCGAGTGGCGGCATCTTCGAAAAGAGATACAATAAATCCTATAATGAATGGAATTCCGGATTTCCATTCTAGTCTTGAAGGATCCCCCTTTTCTTTTTTATTTTAGGATTTGTTTATGATAGTCTCGACTTTACAACATATATTCACTCACATTTCTTTTTCGATCGTTTCAATTGTAATTAGTATTTATTTACTAACCTTATTATTAGTCTACGAAACGCTAGGACTCTATAATTCCTCAGAAAAAGGCATGATAGTGACCTTTTTCTGTATAACAGGATTGTTAGTTACTCGTTGGATTTCTTCGGGACATTTCCCCTTAAGTGATTTATATGAATCAGTAATGTTTCTTTCGTGGGGTTTTTCCATTATTCATATGGTTCCACATTTTAGGAACCAAAAAACCCATTTAAGCGCAATAACCGCGCCAAGTACTATTTTGACTCAAGGCTTTGTTACTTCAGGTCTTTTCGCAGAAATGCATCAATCCACAATATTAGTACCTGCTCTCCAATCTCAGTGGTTAATGATGCACGTAAGTATGATGGTATTGAGCTATGCAGCTCTTTTATGCGGCTCGTTATTCTCAGTAGCGCTTCTAGTCATTACATTTCGAACACGCATAGATCTTTTTGGCAAACAAAATCATTTAGTAACAGGGTCATTTGTTTTTGATGAGATCCAATACGCAAATGAAAGAGGCAGTGTTTTACGAAACACTTTTTTTCTTTCATTTCGAAATTATCACATGTATCAGTTGATTCAGCAATTGGATCGTTGGAGTTATCGTGTCATTAGTCTAGGGTTTTTCTTTTTAACCATAGGTATTCTTTCGGGCGCGGTATGGGCTAATGAGGCATGGGGGTCATATTGGAATTGGGATCCCAAGGAAACTTGGGCATTTATTACTTGGACCCTATTTGCAATTTATTTACATATGAGAACAAATCAAAATGTTCAAGGCACGAATTCCGCAATTGTGGCTTCTCTTGGATTTCTTATAATTTGGATATGTTATTTTGGGGTCAATCTATTAGGAATAGGATTCCATAGTTATGGCTCATTCACATTAACATCGAATTGAAGAAGCGACCCAATCTATAGGAACATAGTCTGAAGTTTGTGTGAGTTTTTGAGAACCATTTGAATCCAGTAGTGATTCAAATGGTTCTCAAAAACTCCAAACGTATCTGATTCGAATGGACTTCATTTTCTTTTTCCTTAAGATAAGGAAAAAGAAGACTTCTTTTTTTTCATTGTCCAGCGAATGGTTTTTGAAATCATAGCATTATTTTCTATCTTATTCCTGAAAACTATCTTAGCTATAAAAGTAATTAGATAGGAGAGCTTCTACCTTGTCAACGGATAGTGAGAGAAGGAAATCCGGATAAATACCAATCCCTAGTACGGGTAGAAAGATACAGATCGAAACAAAAAGTTCTCGTGGTCCAGAATCCAAAAAAGAAGAGTTTGGGGCGGGAAATTGCTTGTATCCATAGAACATCTGGCGTGACATAGATAATGAATAAATAGGAGTTACTATCATTCCAATTGCCATTCCAAACGTAATGAGTCTTTTTGGCATTCAAAGAGATTTTGGACTGGTAATTCTTCCAAAAAAGACTACCAATTCGGCAACAAAACCACTCATTCCCGGCAATGCAAGAGAAACCATCAAGAAGCTACTGAACATTGTAAATAGTTTCGGGATTGGGATAGCTATTCCGCCTATTTCGTCGAGATAAACAAGACGTATTCTATCGTAACTCGTTCCTAAAAGCGCACCACCAATAAATCCGTGAGAAATGATTTGTAAGATGGCTCCATTTAGTCCTGTATCGGTTATAGAACCAATTCCTAGAATTGTAAAACCCATAGGAGATACAGAAGAATACGCTATTCTCTTTTTGAAATTGCGTTGGCCAGGAGATGTTGAAGCTGCATAGATTATTTGAACTGTACCTAGTATCATCAACCAGGGAGAAAATAGAGAATGAGCGTGGGGTAAGAATTCCATATTGATCCGAACCAATCCATACGCTCCCATTTTGAATAAGATTCCGGCTAGAAGCATACACGTACTGTAATGTGCCTCCCCATGGGTATCTGGTAACCATGTGTGTAAGGGTATAATCGGCGATTTGACAGCATAAGTAATAAGAAATCCAAAATAGAATAGTATTTCCAATGCCACCGGATACGATTGATTCGCTGAGGTTTCAAAACGTAAGGTTGCTTCGTTGGAACCATAGAAACCCATGCCCAGAACTCCCATTAATAGAAAAACGGAACCCCCCACAGTGTACAAAAGAAACTTTGTAGCTGAGTACAAACGTTTCGTTCCTCCCCACATGGATAGAAGTAGGTAAACAGGAATTCATTCGAACTCCCACATGATAAAAAAAAGTCAAAGATCGCGAGAAGAAAATGATCCTATTTGGCCGCTGTACATTGATCAGAAAATGGAACAATCGTGAATCCCGAGTCACTGGCCGAGCCGCTAAAGTCGCTAAAGTAGTGATGAATCCCGTCAGGAAAACGGGTCCTATGGAAATTCCATCGATTCCGAGTCTCCAGTGAAAATCCAAAAAATGGATCCATCGAAAATCCTGTTCGAATTGGATTAAGGGATCGTCAAATTGGAAATGATAACAGAATGCATAGGTCGTTCGAAGTAGGTCTATTGTGCATATAGAGAGAGTAGACCACCGAATCATCTTATTTCCCCTATGAGGAAAAAAGAAAATAGAAGAACCTGCGGATATCGGAAACATCACAATTATTGTTAACCAAGGAAAAGAATTCGTGGTAAAGACAAGATACACTTTGACCAAAAAACCCGTGCTCGAAATAATCTTTTTGATCGAGTACGGGTTTTTGGCGGTAAGGAGAAAAAATGGGTTCAAGTAGAGTTTTCTAGAACGTATCAATAAGCTAGCCCCATGCTTCGCGTTGTCTCATGCCATAAATAAACCCGGACACTCAAGAAATCTGTTGGACAAGCGGATTCACACCTCTTACAACCTACACAGTCTTCTGTTCTTGGGGCAGAAGCAATTTGCTTAGCTTTACATCCGTCCCAAGGTATCATTTCTAATACATCTGTGGGGCAGGCTCGCACACATTGAGTACACCCTATACATGTATCATAAATCTTTACTGAATGTGACATGGTATCTATCCACTTTTTGAACATCATAAAGTTTCGATCTAGTAAAATCATAAAGGAATCCTATATGGTAGACACCAGACGAATCGAGGGTTTACCAGAATCGATTTCGAATCAATCGACTTCTGGATCTGCTCATGAGAGCGGTCCAAGATACTTTGATTTATTACGTTTTAGGAAACATGGGCCTATGTTTGTTTCTATCGTACATACCAATTGGAATTGGTGAATATTCGATTCAGTAGTTAGATGATTCCCGCTATTTATTCCGCAAGTTCGATTGATTGATACGAGTGGATTTTCTGTTACGATGAATTGACGAAACAATCGCAGGTCCAATAGCGGCTTCAGCGCCTGCAATAGCTATCACAAAAATCGCGAAAATGTCTCCTTTTAATTGGCGACTCTCAAAGAAATCAGAAAATGTTACGAAATTCAAATTAACCGCATTCAGTATAAGCTCAAGACACATAAGTGCTCTAACCATATTTCGACTTGTGATCAATCCATAAATACCGATAGAAAAGAAAAAGGCACTCAAAACAAGTTCATGTTCAAGCATCATTGACCAACCCCTCATCAATCTGGATTTATTTATTTGCTTTCAATAGGAACAAAAACGTCGCCTTAATCCATTTTATTGACTAGAATCTCACAAGTCCAGAACAAAGGAAGATATTGGTACTAGAATAGATTGAACGAAAACCATTTCCATTTGATACATGAAAAATAGAAAAATGGAATGGAAGGGAAGGAAAATGGGTGTGATAAGAAGGAAGGCTTTTGAGAGGACAGAACTCTTTCATTCGAAGTCGTTCTTTTTATTACTGACGGGCCATAACAATTGCACCTATTAAGGCAACTAAAAGAATGATAGAAATGAGTTCAAAGGGAAGAAAAAAATCGGTTGATAAATGAGTCCCAATTTGTTGACCATTATTTACAAAATCCTGCTCTACAATCTGGTTTGATCTTGTAGTCCAAATAATACCGTACCATGAAGTCTCTGGGACAGTAGTAATTAGTGAAACAAAAAGACTTGTACAAACCAGGGAAGTGACTCCTTCTCCAACGGTCCAAAGACCGAAATCCTTGTCATATTCTGAGTCATTCATGAACATCATAGCGAATACGATTAACACATTTATGGCCCCCACGTAAATAAGGAGCTGTGCAGCAGCTACAAAATGGGAATTCGCTGGAATATGGAATAGGGATATACAAACCAGAACCAACCCCAAGGAAAAGGCAGAAAAAATGGGATTGCTAAGTAATACCGCTCCCAGACCTCCTAATAGAAGAATAGAAGAACCGATCCCAAAAATACTAAAAGAAAATCATGTATTGGTCCAGTGAACTCCATTCTATGTCAAATAATAGAGAAATAAGCTTAAATGGTTCATGATCTTTTTGACCAGACCGGGAAAAAATAGGTTACCCGACTCTTTTTAGGATATGCTCTGAATGGAATCCAATCCTAGATTGGGGGTTGATATAGAAATTCTCTAGAGAAATAGTAGTAATTTAGAGAGATGTAGATTTCGAAAAAATCATGGATGTATTTGTGCAAGACATGATTCTGAGCAATGAATCTGAAATCCGTTGTTAGTTTTAGTTACTTATTCGCCGAGCAAAATGGAAGATTTGCTCCTTTAGGATTTAGTAATAGTAATCGGAAATTGGAGTAATTGGTAATCGAATCAAGCGGTTTACCCATTTTTGATTTGATTTGAGTCGAAGTCATAAAAAATTCGCAAATGTGGCAATGTCTGTGTCTGTCTGTGTTTTTCAAGTATCAAGTACTTGAAATATTTTGAGTCTCTACAAAAGATCAAGGGTGTCCTATATACCTATATAATAGACATACAAAAATTGAGAGTCATAGGAGGGAAACACAGAAATATTATGTGATTGATTGATTCCATAATGTATATAAATATATAACAGAAATAGTATTTGATTGAAGAACGGAAATTCTCAGGACTATCTTTTTCGATCTTCCATTCTCTAGATTCTATTTCCCTCAATCAAGCCATTTTAAATAAACGTAAAAAACTCAAACCCTAGGAGGTCATTGTCATGTTCAAATTGTTTCAACTAGCTACTCTCGTTCGTTGCTGTATTCAGATAACTAATTCAGTCGTTGTGGCCGGACTCTTTTATGGATTTCTGACCGCAGGGACCATAGGGCCCTCATATCTCTTGCTTCTCCGAGCTCGGGTTATGGAAAAAGGAAGCGAGAAGGATGTATCCGCAACAACTGGTTTTCTGATGGGGCAGCTCATCATGTTCATATCGATTTATTATGCACCTCTCCATCTAGCATTGGGTACACCGCATAGAATAACTATCCTAAGGCTACTCTATCTTTGGGTTTATTTCTTTTGGCGCACTGACAAAGACTTTTTTGATTCGGTAGTGACCACTAGAAATGGAATGCGTAATTTATACACTCAATATGTATTCCTTACTAATATCATTTTTCCACTATTCAACCATTTCGTTTTGCCGAGTTCGACCTTACCCCGAGTAATCAGTATTTATATGTTTCGATGCAACAACAAGATGTTATTTTTAACAAGTAGTTTTGTTGGTTGGTTCATTGGTCACATTTTGTGCATGAAAGGGTTTGAGTTGGTATTATTCTGGATACGACAAAATCGTTCTATTAGATTGAATAGGTACCGTGCGGCAGACTTTCGAAATTCTCTGGAGCGAATCTTTACCATTCTATTATTTCTCTCCTGCGTCTACTATTTAGATAGAATTCCGTCACCTATTAGGACTGAGGATGTGATGAAAAAGAAAGAAAAAAAAAAGATAGAAGAGGGCCAAAGTGCGGACGAAACAGATGTAGAAATAGACACAACTTCCAAACAGGGGCAAGAAGGCTCCGCCGAGGCAGACCTTTCCCCTTTTTCAGAAGATTCGAACAACCTAGATGAAAAACTGAAAGAAAAGGAAAAGAAAGACTTCTTCTTAGAAATGCCTCTTGTGACTTTTCTTTTCGACTATAACCGATGGAATCGACCATTACGATATATAAAAACGGATGGATTTCAAAAGGCTCTAAGAACTGAAATGTCAGACTCTTTTTTTGATACAGGCCAAAGTGATGGAAAACAAAGAATCTCTTTTACATATCCGCCAAGTTTGTCAACCTTTTTTGAAATGATAGAAAGAAAGGGGTTTTTGGACACACCAGAAAAACTCCCCTCTGATGAATTGTATAATCATTGGATTTATACCAATGAACAAAAAAGAAATAGCCTGAGCAACGAACTTTTCCATCGAATTGACGCTCTAGAAAGGGGGTCTCTTGATCTGGATGTACTCGAAAAAAGGACTCGATTATGTAATGATGAGACTGCACAAGAATGCTTGCCTAAAAGGTACGATTCTTTTTTGAATGGGCCTTTTCGCGGAACAATCCCCCAATTACCCCCAAGCGTTAAGAAGGAAAATGAGAAGGAAAAGAAAAATGAGAAGGAAAAGAAAAATGAGAAGGAAAATGAGAAGGAAAATGAGAAGGAAAATGAGAAGGAAAAGGAAAATGAGAAGGAAAAGGAAAATGAGAAGGAAAATGAGAAGGAAAATGATTCTTTAATTACCCCTCCAGGGGATTCCAACGAAAAAGTGTGGATAAACAAGTTTCATGATAGCCTTTTCCCTGATTCCCAAGAATTTGAACAAAAACTAGATACATTTGAGGCACAATCAGTATTCTCAGACGAAGGAAAAATGGATTCGGAAAATCAAGTGCAATATTTCTTCGGTACAAGTACAACTGAACCAAAGGAGCAAACAATTCAAAAAAACACAAAGGAGGAACTTGACGAAATTGAGAAAACGGTTCCTCGATGGACATACCAATTGCTTGACGAGTCGGACGAAATGGACGTGGCGGAACCAGACCCAGACGAGTCTGAAATTATTTCAAGAATCTTCAAAACTGTATTCCTTTTGGATTGGAAGGACTATTATACGAAGCTGGGGAAGGAGGAGGAGTATGATCCGGAGGATGAGGATACTGAGGAGATTCTAATAAGTTATTCGAAACAATCGGATTTGAATCGAGATTTAATCAAAGGATCCGTACGCGCTCAAAGACGTAAAGCACTTAGTTGGAAACTCTTTTTTCAAACAAATCTGCATTCCCCACTTTTTGTGGACAGAATAGACACAATTTTTTCCCCAATACTGAAAATTATGAATCCAATCTTTAGGAATCCAATCTTTAGGATCTTTAGGAATTGGATAGGAAAAGGCGCGGAAGTGAAAACCTGGGATTACGAGGAAGACGAGTCGCAAGAAGGAGAGGACAAGGCACAAGAAAGGGAGGACGGGGCGCTAGAAAGGGAGGACACGGCGGAGGCCGAAGCAGAAAAAAGGGAGAACGCGGAGGAGGAGCGACTAGAAATAGCAGAACTGTGGGATAATATTCCGTATGGGCACAGAATAAGGGGTTATTTGTTACTAGCCCACTCAATTCTTAGAAAATCTATAGTATTACCCGCATTGATTATAGCCAAAAACTTTAGCCTTTTTTTCTTATTTCCATTTCAATTCCCCCAAAAATTCCCCGAGTGGTACAAAGATTGGGACGAAGATTGGAAGGCATGGGGCAGAGAAATGCATGTTAACTGTACTCACAATGGCGTTACAATATCCGAAACAGAATTTCCGAAAAATTGGTTCACAGATGGTATGCAGATAAAAATCCTCTTCCCTTTCCGTCTTCGGTACAATTTTCAACTCCAACCCCATCATAAACGGAAAGATCCAATGTCAAAGAAAAGAAAAAAAGCAAAATCTTCTTTTTTAACAACCTGGGGAATGGAAACGGAACGGCCTTTTGGTACTCACCGAGACGAACCTCATCCTCTTGAACCTATTTATAAAGAATTTGAAAAACAAATTAGAGAAGCGAAAAAAAAAAGTTTTCAATTGTTAAAAAATAAGGCAAAATGGATTTTAGATCCGTTTATCAAAATCAAACAACTTGAAAAAGGAAAGCGAAATAAAAAATTGGGAGTGAGGGAAGGGTATGAATTGAGTGAAACTCAAAATGATCCAAATTTGCTAAATCAGATTTTGGATGAATCGTCTAATCGAATTCAACCTATGGATTGGACAAAATCTGCACTTACAGAACAAAAAATAAAGGATCTGTCCGATAGGACAAGTACAATCAGAAATCAAATTGAAAAAATAACAAACGATAAGAAAACCAAATTTTTAATACCCGATAGAAATATTAGTCCTAGCGAGGCGAGTTTTGCTGAGAAAAGATTAGACTCCTCAAAAAACCTTTGGCAAATAGTAAAAAGAAGAAATGTGCGATTAATAAGGAAAGGGCGCGTTTTTTTGGTATTTTTCATTGAAAGTATTTTCTCTCAAATTCTCATTCGTATTTCGAACCATATTGTAGAAATTTGTCTTGAATTACTTCAATTAAAAAAAAGAATTCTTGATACATACAGTTACTTTAAGCAAAAAAATCACGAAGGAATGGATGAAAATCCAATTCATTGGATTTTGACTATAAGAAAGAATTTTTCTAATTCGAATATTGGTAATCAAAATTCAAAGACTTTTTCTGAGATAGTTTCCTTGTCACAAGCATATGTATTTTACAAATTATCACAAAGAACAGGTATTCAAAAGTATCCCTTGAAATTTGTCCTTCAATATTCCCGAACATCTCTTTTTCTTAAAGAGAGAATAAAGAATTTTTTTGGAACACAAGGAATATTTCATTTCGAATCAAGGCATAAAGAACATGGAAATGCAGAACTGACTGAATGGAAAAACTGGTTAAGCGGTCACTATCAATATCAATATGATTTTTCTCAGACTAGATTGTCTAAATTTATGTCGCAAAAGTGGCGAAATCGGATCAATCAAAGTCGTAAGGTTCAAAATCTAGACGCACCAAGTTTGGATTCATATGAAAAAAACCAATTAATTCTTTTTGAGAAACAAAAAGAAAAAGCAGCTTCATTATCGGTTAAAAAAAAAACAAAGAAATTGAAAAAGCATTACAAATATGATCTTTTATCACAGAAATATCTTAATTATGGAGAAAGAAAGGATTTTTCTATTTATAGATTGCCATTACAAGGAAACGAGGGTCAAGGGATTCCCTCGAAGTACATCACGTATAAACCGGATTTTTTTTCTATCCGGAGATATAGTAGAAAAAATGCGCATAGAAAATATTTGGATTGGAAAATCATCTGTTTTAGAAAGACTAGACATATTGAGACCTGGATCAATAAAAAAACAAAGATTGCGACTCATTATTCTCCCATAATTACTACAATTGATAAAAAAGATCTGTTTTATTACGCGATTCATAAACAATTCAACTCAGCCCAAAACAAAAAGAACTCCCCAAACAAAAAGAACTCCCTAAACAAAAAGAACTCCCTAAACAAAAAGAACTCCCTAAACAAAAAGAACTCCCTAAACAAAAAGAACTCCCTAAACAAAAAGAAAAAAAAAAAACATCCTTTTGACTGGATGGGAATGAATAAAGCAAGACTAACTCAAACTCAGTGCAGTAAGAAATCGATTTATGAAAAATATAGGATGAACCCGTGGATCATACCAAGCAAATTACTTCTTTTCGAGTTTAATAACAATATCCGTGATAGTCTTGAAAAAAAAAATACCAAAGAAGAAAAAGAAAAAGAAAAAAAGGATCTTGAATTAGAGAATCAAAATCAAGAAGAAAAAAAACCGCCCCGCCAAGAAAATCCTAAATCAAATCAACCAAACCAAGAAAAGCCTAAATCAAATCAACCAAATCAACAACAAGATGTTAAACAAGAGTCTAGCGCATCAGACATTGAAAAAGATAAAAAGAAGAAAAAGCAAGAGAAAGAGAAGAAGAAGTGGAAACCGCCAACCGACCTAGACATCTTCCTGAAAAGGAAAAGGCATGTTGGTTTTAAGTTGACATGGACCAATCTTTTGGAGGAAAATTTTCTCACTGTTATCAATATCTCTAGTTTCCTGCTTAGGATGAGAGATCCAAGGGAACTGGCTATATCCTTTTTTCGAAGAAAAGAAATGCCTCTGTCGATTCTAAAGTATCATAAAACTAAACTTACTCTGGAAAGTGAACCTGAACTTACTCTGGAAAGTGAACCTGAACTTACTCTGGAAAGTGAACTGAAAACGACTCTGGAAAGTAAACTGAAATCTATTCTAGAAAGTGAACTTAAGCCTACTCTGGAAAGTGAACCTGAACTTACTCTGGAAAGTGAACTGAAAACGACTCTGGAAAGTAAACTGAAATCTATTCTAGAAAGTGAACTTAAGCCTACTCTGGAAAGTGAACCTGAACCTCCAATTCTATTTCCCAACGCGCTACAAAATGCAGAAATACTAGTAAAACTAGTTCGTAGACCTAGAAAATGGGATGGTCCATTAATTATGTATCAAACCATTGCTATTTCACTAATCTCTAAGAATAAAGAACCAATTACTATTAATAGAAAAACGAATCGGAAATGCCAAGAAAAACAAAATGTTGATAGGAATGATTTTTCTGAATTCATTACAAAAAAAAAACACGAAAAGATGGTCGGGAATATAGATGAAAATCGTTATGATTTGCTTGTTCCTGAAAACATTTCATCTCCTAGACGTCGTAGAGAATTGAGAATTTTAATTTGTTTAAATTCCGGGAAGGGAAATTTGAATGTTGTGGGTAAAAAGAAAGTATTTTGCAACGAGAACAACGTAAGTAACTGTAGTACACTTTTAACTAATAGCAAGCATCTTGATATAGAGCCAACTCCATTCATGAAATTGAAATTGTTTCTTTGGCCAAATTATCGATTAGAAGATTTAGCTTGTATGAATCGGTATTGGTTTGATACTAGTAATGGTAGCCGTTTCAGTATGGTAAGGATAAAAATGTATCCACGCTTGAGAATTCGTTGATGATATATGTAGCATAAGATACCGTTCTAACGGATTCCCAAGTGGGAGAAGGCCTCTTTTTAGATAGTTCAGTTTCAATCAATTTCTTTAATAAGTGAAACTCGCTTATTAAAGAGCCTTATTCGGGCTTCTAATTTTAGAGGCCCTACACACTCAATCCAAATGCCAAAAAGAATTCCATTTTTGTTACTAGCTGCTGTATTCGTGACTCTTGTTATAACCTCCATGTTTCTCTCGAGAATCCCCAAGCCAAAAAAACTTGGGCAGAATCCATCACACATCGTTTTCTTGGAAACTGATGCAACCACGAGCTTATCCACTTGTAAAAAAGAGATCGTGAAGTCTCATGTACTTTCTCTACTTTATCGAGTGGCAGTGAAAAGAAACACTTCAACTACCCGTTCCGTGCGCCTCCTTTCATTGAAAAGTTCTAGAGGTCCTTTAACAGGTTATGCTCCAAAGAAGGCTGATGAAACCTGGTGCGGAGCAGATTTCCGCGTCTCGGTGGACTTTCTGAAGACCCAAAATGACTCGGACACGCCCGAAACCACGATCGAGGATAATTTACTCGAGGCTCAGCTAATTGATAGATCGCGGCGTCCAGGAACTTGCGACTCATCTGCATTCTATGTCTTTCTATTAGAAATTACCAAAGTGGAACATAGGATATTGGAAAATAGGTCGGATCCTTTACCTGTGTCTGCTGGAGCTAGTAATGGAACAACACATACAGCAGATTCTGGTGTTACTTTTATCTTTTTTGGGGATTCCGAAAAATATGGTCCTGCGGCGATTTTTGAGTTTGAAAAGAGGTCCCCGATTGTTTTCATCCCTGACCAGGCACAACCTCCCGCCCAGGTGTCTTTACCGCCTTTCCGGTTCCGGGGATCTTTGAAGGGGTATAGTGCGGATAGAGATGGCACAACGCACGGGTCGGATGTCTGGGATTACTTCGATACCGAAATAGACGAAGATCATTCCCGAATTTCCCCCATCTCGGAATTCGAGATTTCCATCCATTCCATGGATTGGAAAGAACTTGAAAAAGAGCGACAACGCAATCTTTCTGTTATTCAGGATCAAGAAGAACTCGTTAATGCCAGTCAAATAAGGAGTTTCCACCTTGAAAAAGGATCCATAATAAGGCATGAAAACGGCGGGAGAAAACAACTTGTGAAAATGCTTCTCTCTAATGAGGACGAAATCCAAGTTCACCCAAACTCTGCATCTTGGGAGGCAGAGATTTTGGAGGTCCAAAGATAAGATTTCTCTTTCTTATGTATGGGAAACCGTGATCTGGGGATATGGGTTTTGCGGTTTGGTGGGTGGAGAACTCTCTGTTACTATGCATAGACGAATCCAATTTCAAGTTGAATTGATTATTAATGAAATCTGTGTGTATTGATTAGTGTATATTCAGTAGTTTGTATTGGATCCCAACTGAAAATGTCATTATTTTTATTGAGTGGTCAAATCCATATCTGTAATTTGTAGAAACTTAAAATAAACCAAGTGGGAGAAGGACGATGGTTAAAAACACAGTTATTTCGGTTATTGCACTTTCAGTTATTTTGCATTGCAAAACGAAACTGGATAAAAAGTATAAAAAATCGAATCAGCCATTTTTCAAATTCCTTTTGAAGTGGTTGTTGATTGGCGGGGTAATTTTGCTGGGAATAATTATTTGGAAATTCTTTGGAAGACCTCCAGGGGCTCCTCCAAAATCTCCCGCATGTAGCTTTTGCTTGACATTAGAAAGGGATCCTTCCGGACAATACTTATTCGATTGACATTGATCCGGACGGATTCTTGATTGAATAGTTACAGGTAAATGGCAGTCTTTACAGAGAAAAAAGTTGGAAAGAATTTATCACTAAACGGATTCCCGAGAGAAATAGTTAAAAGAAATTTACACCCAAAATTTTATAGTCGGTCCATTCTCATCCTAGGCAAAATCCATTAATGAAGAGATTCGTAGATTTAGATAGGAAGCAACGTAAAATAAACCAAATTAATATACCCGAATATTCGGTTTGATAACCTACTATTAATTATTCATCGACTTGAGTAGATAGAGTAAAGCTGGATCGAAGAGTCCCACATTATACCAATCCAATTCTGTCTGCTATAATAACAAAAAGATGCTTCTGAATTGATCTTACCTTTTCTATTTCTTTCTATTTCTATAGTTCGTATTTTTCTTTTCTATTGCATATTTCTTTCGTTCCAGTTCTTCTTTCACATTTCATAGAAAAACACAAAGAAGCTCTCAAAAAAGGTTACTTCGTTAGCTTGAAGAATTCAAAAAGGACCTGCGTATTCAGGTCCCATACGTTGTTGTATTCCGGCAGATATTTTTCGTTCTAACCACATAATTTTGAATATCCCTATTGTGATTCCAAATAGAGGAATCAAAATAGGTCCAAGCAAGCGTGTAAACCCATAAACCCCTTTTAAAGAAAAGATTCCAATCGAGAAAAAAAATGAATAGCCCGTACTTCTGTTGTATCAATTATCATTTATCTGCCATAAAAGGGCCGAGCCATAACGGATTACAGATGAGAAGCTATGCGACTCAATTCCAGCATAATGACTCTGATATTGCTAGCTCTTTTAGGTACTTGACTATTTCCCAAACGTTCGGGGGTGTTTACTGTTATTGCCTCTGTAAACATAGTAGCTAAATAATCCCAACGTGTTGCATAGGGTAAATATTGTATAACTGTTCGGTTTTCCGCAATTTTTGCCATCCCTCTCTGAAAAATTAAATAATGTTACAAGGACTCTTCTAATTCACTTCTCAATTAACTTATCCATTAACTTAAGGCCTTTTTAACTCCCGAATATCGAACTGATCTATTAATTCTTTATAACGTACTTTATTTTTATTTAACAAATACGTCAGCAACCGTTGGCGTTTTCCCAGAGTTTTCTGTAAACCTCTCTGAGATAAATAATCTTTTTTATGTAATTTCAAATGAGAAGTTACTTTTTTTAGTTTCTTGGTGAAACTGAATACTTGAAATTCAACAGACCCCTTGTTTTCTTCTTGCGAAATAACTGTGTTTTTAACCATCGTCCTTCTCCCACTTGGTTTATTTTAAGTTTCTACAAATTACAGATATGGATTTGACCACTCAATAAAAATAATGACATTTTCAGTTGGGATCCAATACAAACTACTGAATATACACTAATCAATACACACAGATTTCATTAATAATCAATTCAACTTGAAATTGGATTCGTCTATGCATAGTAACAGAGAGTTCTCCACCCACCAAACCGCAAAACCCATATCCCCAGATCACGGTTTCCCATACATAAGAAAGAGAAATCTTATCTTTGGACCTCCAAAATCTCTGCCTCCCAAGATGCAGAGTTTGGGTGAACTTGGATTTCGTCCTCATTAGAGAGAAGCATTTTCACAAGTTGTTTTCTCCCGCCGTTTTCATGCCTTATTATGGATCCTTTTTCAAGGTGGAAACTCCTTATTTGACTGGCATTAACGAGTTCTTCTTGATCCTGAATAACAGAAAGATTGCGTTGTCGCTCTTTTTCAAGTTCTTTCCAATCCATGGAATGGATGGAAATCTCGAATTCCGAGATGGGGGAAATTCGGGAATGATCTTCGTCTATTTCGGTATCGAAGTAATCCCAGACATCCGACCCGTGCGTTGTGCCATCTCTATCCGCACTATACCCCTTCAAAGATCCCCGGAACCGGAAAGGCGGTAAAGACACCTGGGCGGGAGGTTGTGCCTGGTCAGGGATGAAAACAATCGGGGACCTCTTTTCAAACTCAAAAATCGCCGCAGGACCATATTTTTCGGAATCCCCAAAAAAGATAAAAGTAACACCAGAATCTGCTGTATGTGTTGTTCCATTACTAGCTCCAGCAGACACAGGTAAAGGATCCGACCTATTTTCCAATATCCTATGTTCCACTTTGGTAATTTCTAATAGAAAGACATAGAATGCAGATGAGTCGCAAGTTCCTGGACGCCGCGATCTATCAATTAGCTGAGCCTCGAGTAAATTATCCTCGATCGTGGTTTCGGGCGTGTCCGAGTCATTTTGGGTCTTCAGAAAGTCCACCGAGACGCGGAAATCTGCTCCGCACCAGGTTTCATCAGCCTTCTTTGGAGCATAACCTGTTAAAGGACCTCTAGAACTTTTCAATGAAAGGAGGCGCACGGAACGGGTAGTTGAAGTGTTTCTTTTCACTGCCACTCGATAAAGTAGAGAAAGTACATGAGACTTCACGATCTCTTTTTTACAAGTGGATAAGCTCGTGGTTGCATCAGTTTCCAAGAAAACGATGTGTGATGGATTCTGCCCAAGTTTTTTTGGCTTGGGGATTCTCGAGAGAAACATGGAGGTTATAACAAGAGTCACGAATACAGCAGCTAGTAACAAAAATGGAATTCTTTTTGGCATTTGGATTGAGTGTGTAGGGCCTCTAAAATTAGAAGCCCGAATAAGGCTCTTTAATAAGCGAGTTTCACTTATTAAAGAAATTGATTGAAACTGAACTATCTAAAAAGAGGCCTTCTCCCACTTGGGAATCCGTTAGAACGGTATCTTATGCTACATATATCATCAACGAATTCTCAAGCGTGGATACATTTTTATCCTTACCATACTGAAACGGCTACCATTACTAGTATCAAACCAATACCGATTCATACAAGCTAAATCTTCTAATCGATAATTTGGCCAAAGAAACAATTTCAATTTCATGAATGGAGTTGGCTCTATATCAAGATGCTTGCTATTAGTTAAAAGTGTACTACAGTTACTTACGTTGTTCTCGTTGCAAAATACTTTCTTTTTACCCACAACATTCAAATTTCCCTTCCCGGAATTTAAACAAATTAAAATTCTCAATTCTCTACGACGTCTAGGAGATGAAATGTTTTCAGGAACAAGCAAATCATAACGATTTTCATCTATATTCCCGACCATCTTTTCGTGTTTTTTTTTTGTAATGAATTCAGAAAAATCATTCCTATCAACATTTTGTTTTTCTTGGCATTTCCGATTCGTTTTTCTATTAATAGTAATTGGTTCTTTATTCTTAGAGATTAGTGAAATAGCAATGGTTTGATACATAATTAATGGACCATCCCATTTTCTAGGTCTACGAACTAGTTTTACTAGTATTTCTGCATTTTGTAGCGCGTTGGGAAATAGAATTGGAGGTTCAGGTTCACTTTCCAGAGTAGGCTTAAGTTCACTTTCTAGAATAGATTTCAGTTTACTTTCCAGAGTCGTTTTCAGTTCACTTTCCAGAGTAAGTTCAGGTTCACTTTCCAGAGTAGGCTTAAGTTCACTTTCTAGAATAGATTTCAGTTTACTTTCCAGAGTCGTTTTCAGTTCACTTTCCAGAGTAAGTTCAGGTTCACTTTCCAGAGTAAGTTCAGGTTCACTTTCCAGAGTAAGTTTAGTTTTATGATACTTTAGAATCGACAGAGGCATTTCTTTTCTTCGAAAAAAGGATATAGCCAGTTCCCTTGGATCTCTCATCCTAAGCAGGAAACTAGAGATATTGATAACAGTGAGAAAATTTTCCTCCAAAAGATTGGTCCATGTCAACTTAAAACCAACATGCCTTTTCCTTTTCAGGAAGATGTCTAGGTCGGTTGGCGGTTTCCACTTCTTCTTCTCTTTCTCTTGCTTTTTCTTCTTTTTATCTTTTTCAATGTCTGATGCGCTAGACTCTTGTTTAACATCTTGTTGTTGATTTGGTTGATTTGATTTAGGCTTTTCTTGGTTTGGTTGATTTGATTTAGGATTTTCTTGGCGGGGCGGTTTTTTTTCTTCTTGATTTTGATTCTCTAATTCAAGATCCTTTTTTTCTTTTTCTTTTTCTTCTTTGGTATTTTTTTTTTCAAGACTATCACGGATATTGTTATTAAACTCGAAAAGAAGTAATTTGCTTGGTATGATCCACGGGTTCATCCTATATTTTTCATAAATCGATTTCTTACTGCACTGAGTTTGAGTTAGTCTTGCTTTATTCATTCCCATCCAGTCAAAAGGATGTTTTTTTTTTTTCTTTTTGTTTAGGGAGTTCTTTTTGTTTAGGGAGTTCTTTTTGTTTAGGGAGTTCTTTTTGTTTAGGGAGTTCTTTTTGTTTAGGGAGTTCTTTTTGTTTGGGGAGTTCTTTTTGTTTTGGGCTGAGTTGAATTGTTTATGAATCGCGTAATAAAACAGATCTTTTTTATCAATTGTAGTAATTATGGGAGAATAATGAGTCGCAATCTTTGTTTTTTTATTGATCCAGGTCTCAATATGTCTAGTCTTTCTAAAACAGATGATTTTCCAATCCAAATATTTTCTATGCGCATTTTTTCTACTATATCTCCGGATAGAAAAAAAATCCGGTTTATACGTGATGTACTTCGAGGGAATCCCTTGACCCTCGTTTCCTTGTAATGGCAATCTATAAATAGAAAAATCCTTTCTTTCTCCATAATTAAGATATTTCTGTGATAAAAGATCATATTTGTAATGCTTTTTCAATTTCTTTGTTTTTTTTTTAACCGATAATGAAGCTGCTTTTTCTTTTTGTTTCTCAAAAAGAATTAATTGGTTTTTTTCATATGAATCCAAACTTGGTGCGTCTAGATTTTGAACCTTACGACTTTGATTGATCCGATTTCGCCACTTTTGCGACATAAATTTAGACAATCTAGTCTGAGAAAAATCATATTGATATTGATAGTGACCGCTTAACCAGTTTTTCCATTCAGTCAGTTCTGCATTTCCATGTTCTTTATGCCTTGATTCGAAATGAAATATTCCTTGTGTTCCAAAAAAATTCTTTATTCTCTCTTTAAGAAAAAGAGATGTTCGGGAATATTGAAGGACAAATTTCAAGGGATACTTTTGAATACCTGTTCTTTGTGATAATTTGTAAAATACATATGCTTGTGACAAGGAAACTATCTCAGAAAAAGTCTTTGAATTTTGATTACCAATATTCGAATTAGAAAAATTCTTTCTTATAGTCAAAATCCAATGAATTGGATTTTCATCCATTCCTTCGTGATTTTTTTGCTTAAAGTAACTGTATGTATCAAGAATTCTTTTTTTTAATTGAAGTAATTCAAGACAAATTTCTACAATATGGTTCGAAATACGAATGAGAATTTGAGAGAAAATACTTTCAATGAAAAATACCAAAAAAACGCGCCCTTTCCTTATTAATCGCACATTTCTTCTTTTTACTATTTGCCAAAGGTTTTTTGAGGAGTCTAATCTTTTCTCAGCAAAACTCGCCTCGCTAGGACTAATATTTCTATCGGGTATTAAAAATTTGGTTTTCTTATCGTTTGTTATTTTTTCAATTTGATTTCTGATTGTACTTGTCCTATCGGACAGATCCTTTATTTTTTGTTCTGTAAGTGCAGATTTTGTCCAATCCATAGGTTGAATTCGATTAGACGATTCATCCAAAATCTGATTTAGCAAATTTGGATCATTTTGAGTTTCACTCAATTCATACCCTTCCCTCACTCCCAATTTTTTATTTCGCTTTCCTTTTTCAAGTTGTTTGATTTTGATAAACGGATCTAAAATCCATTTTGCCTTATTTTTTAACAATTGAAAACTTTTTTTTTTCGCTTCTCTAATTTGTTTTTCAAATTCTTTATAAATAGGTTCAAGAGGATGAGGTTCGTCTCGGTGAGTACCAAAAGGCCGTTCCGTTTCCATTCCCCAGGTTGTTAAAAAAGAAGATTTTGCTTTTTTTCTTTTCTTTGACATTGGATCTTTCCGTTTATGATGGGGTTGGAGTTGAAAATTGTACCGAAGACGGAAAGGGAAGAGGATTTTTATCTGCATACCATCTGTGAACCAATTTTTCGGAAATTCTGTTTCGGATATTGTAACGCCATTGTGAGTACAGTTAACATGCATTTCTCTGCCCCATGCCTTCCAATCTTCGTCCCAATCTTTGTACCACTCGGGGAATTTTTGGGGGAATTGAAATGGAAATAAGAAAAAAAGGCTAAAGTTTTTGGCTATAATCAATGCGGGTAATACTATAGATTTTCTAAGAATTGAGTGGGCTAGTAACAAATAACCCCTTATTCTGTGCCCATACGGAATATTATCCCACAGTTCTGCTATTTCTAGTCGCTCCTCCTCCGCGTTCTCCCTTTTTTCTGCTTCGGCCTCCGCCGTGTCCTCCCTTTCTAGCGCCCCGTCCTCCCTTTCTTGTGCCTTGTCCTCTCCTTCTTGCGACTCGTCTTCCTCGTAATCCCAGGTTTTCACTTCCGCGCCTTTTCCTATCCAATTCCTAAAGATCCTAAAGATTGGATTCCTAAAGATTGGATTCATAATTTTCAGTATTGGGGAAAAAATTGTGTCTATTCTGTCCACAAAAAGTGGGGAATGCAGATTTGTTTGAAAAAAGAGTTTCCAACTAAGTGCTTTACGTCTTTGAGCGCGTACGGATCCTTTGATTAAATCTCGATTCAAATCCGATTGTTTCGAATAACTTATTAGAATCTCCTCAGTATCCTCATCCTCCGGATCATACTCCTCCTCCTTCCCCAGCTTCGTATAATAGTCCTTCCAATCCAAAAGGAATACAGTTTTGAAGATTCTTGAAATAATTTCAGACTCGTCTGGGTCTGGTTCCGCCACGTCCATTTCGTCCGACTCGTCAAGCAATTGGTATGTCCATCGAGGAACCGTTTTCTCAATTTCGTCAAGTTCCTCCTTTGTGTTTTTTTGAATTGTTTGCTCCTTTGGTTCAGTTGTACTTGTACCGAAGAAATATTGCACTTGATTTTCCGAATCCATTTTTCCTTCGTCTGAGAATACTGATTGTGCCTCAAATGTATCTAGTTTTTGTTCAAATTCTTGGGAATCAGGGAAAAGGCTATCATGAAACTTGTTTATCCACACTTTTTCGTTGGAATCCCCTGGAGGGGTAATTAAAGAATCATTTTCCTTCTCATTTTCCTTCTCATTTTCCTTTTCCTTCTCATTTTCCTTTTCCTTCTCATTTTCCTTCTCATTTTCCTTCTCATTTTCCTTCTCATTTTTCTTTTCCTTCTCATTTTTCTTTTCCTTCTCATTTTCCTTCTTAACGCTTGGGGGTAATTGGGGGATTGTTCCGCGAAAAGGCCCATTCAAAAAAGAATCGTACCTTTTAGGCAAGCATTCTTGTGCAGTCTCATCATTACATAATCGAGTCCTTTTTTCGAGTACATCCAGATCAAGAGACCCCCTTTCTAGAGCGTCAATTCGATGGAAAAGTTCGTTGCTCAGGCTATTTCTTTTTTGTTCATTGGTATAAATCCAATGATTATACAATTCATCAGAGGGGAGTTTTTCTGGTGTGTCCAAAAACCCCTTTCTTTCTATCATTTCAAAAAAGGTTGACAAACTTGGCGGATATGTAAAAGAGATTCTTTGTTTTCCATCACTTTGGCCTGTATCAAAAAAAGAGTCTGACATTTCAGTTCTTAGAGCCTTTTGAAATCCATCCGTTTTTATATATCGTAATGGTCGATTCCATCGGTTATAGTCGAAAAGAAAAGTCACAAGAGGCATTTCTAAGAAGAAGTCTTTCTTTTCCTTTTCTTTCAGTTTTTCATCTAGGTTGTTCGAATCTTCTGAAAAAGGGGAAAGGTCTGCCTCGGCGGAGCCTTCTTGCCCCTGTTTGGAAGTTGTGTCTATTTCTACATCTGTTTCGTCCGCACTTTGGCCCTCTTCTATCTTTTTTTTTTCTTTCTTTTTCATCACATCCTCAGTCCTAATAGGTGACGGAATTCTATCTAAATAGTAGACGCAGGAGAGAAATAATAGAATGGTAAAGATTCGCTCCAGAGAATTTCGAAAGTCTGCCGCACGGTACCTATTCAATCTAATAGAACGATTTTGTCGTATCCAGAATAATACCAACTCAAACCCTTTCATGCACAAAATGTGACCAATGAACCAACCAACAAAACTACTTGTTAAAAATAACATCTTGTTGTTGCATCGAAACATATAAATACTGATTACTCGGGGTAAGGTCGAACTCGGCAAAACGAAATGGTTGAATAGTGGAAAAATGATATTAGTAAGGAATACATATTGAGTGTATAAATTACGCATTCCATTTCTAGTGGTCACTACCGAATCAAAAAAGTCTTTGTCAGTGCGCCAAAAGAAATAAACCCAAAGATAGAGTAGCCTTAGGATAGTTATTCTATGCGGTGTACCCAATGCTAGATGGAGAGGTGCATAATAAATCGATATGAACATGATGAGCTGCCCCATCAGAAAACCAGTTGTTGCGGATACATCCTTCTCGCTTCCTTTTTCCATAACCCGAGCTCGGAGAAGCAAGAGATATGAGGGCCCTATGGTCCCTGCGGTCAGAAATCCATAAAAGAGTCCGGCCACAACGACTGAATTAGTTATCTGAATACAGCAACGAACGAGAGTAGCTAGTTGAAACAATTTGAACATGACAATGACCTCCTAGGGTTTGAGTTTTTTACGTTTATTTAAAATGGCTTGATTGAGGGAAATAGAATCTAGAGAATGGAAGATCGAAAAAGATAGTCCTGAGAATTTCCGTTCTTCAATCAAATACTATTTCTGTTATATATTTATATACATTATGGAATCAATCAATCACATAATATTTCTGTGTTTCCCTCCTATGACTCTCAATTTTTGTATGTCTATTATATAGGTATATAGGACACCCTTGATCTTTTGTAGAGACTCAAAATATTTCAAGTACTTGATACTTGAAAAACACAGACAGACACAGACATTGCCACATTTGCGAATTTTTTATGACTTCGACTCAAATCAAATCAAAAATGGGTAAACCGCTTGATTCGATTACCAATTACTCCAATTTCCGATTACTATTACTAAATCCTAAAGGAGCAAATCTTCCATTTTGCTCGGCGAATAAGTAACTAAAACTAACAACGGATTTCAGATTCATTGCTCAGAATCATGTCTTGCACAAATACATCCATGATTTTTTCGAAATCTACATCTCTCTAAATTACTACTATTTCTCTAGAGAATTTCTATATCAACCCCCAATCTAGGATTGGATTCCATTCAGAGCATATCCTAAAAAGAGTCGGGTAACCTATTTTTTCCCGGTCTGGTCAAAAAGATCATGAACCATTTAAGCTTATTTCTCTATTATTTGACATAGAATGGAGTTCACTGGACCAATACATGATTTTCTTTTAGTATTTTTGGGATCGGTTCTTCTATTCTTCTATTAGGAGGTCTGGGAGCGGTATTACTTAGCAATCCCATTTTTTCTGCCTTTTCCTTGGGGTTGGTTCTGGTTTGTATATCCCTATTCCATATTCCAGCGAATTCCCATTTTGTAGCTGCTGCACAGCTCCTTATTTACGTGGGGGCCATAAATGTGTTAATCGTATTCGCTATGATGTTCATGAATGACTCAGAATATGACAAGGATTTCGGTCTTTGGACCGTTGGAGAAGGAGTCACTTCCCTGGTTTGTACAAGTCTTTTTGTTTCACTAATTACTACTGTCCCAGAGACTTCATGGTACGGTATTATTTGGACTACAAGATCAAACCAGATTGTAGAGCAGGATTTTGTAAATAATGGTCAACAAATTGGGACTCATTTATCAACCGATTTTTTTCTTCCCTTTGAACTCATTTCTATCATTCTTTTAGTTGCCTTAATAGGTGCAATTGTTATGGCCCGTCAGTAATAAAAAGAACGACTTCGAATGAAAGAGTTCTGTCCTCTCAAAAGCCTTCCTTCTTATCACACCCATTTTCCTTCCCTTCCATTCCATTTTTCTATTTTTCATGTATCAAATGGAAATGGTTTTCGTTCAATCTATTCTAGTACCAATATCTTCCTTTGTTCTGGACTTGTGAGATTCTAGTCAATAAAATGGATTAAGGCGACGTTTTTGTTCCTATTGAAAGCAAATAAATAAATCCAGATTGATGAGGGGTTGGTCAATGATGCTTGAACATGAACTTGTTTTGAGTGCCTTTTTCTTTTCTATCGGTATTTATGGATTGATCACAAGTCGAAATATGGTTAGAGCACTTATGTGTCTTGAGCTTATACTGAATGCGGTTAATTTGAATTTCGTAACATTTTCTGATTTCTTTGAGAGTCGCCAATTAAAAGGAGACATTTTCGCGATTTTTGTGATAGCTATTGCAGGCGCTGAAGCCGCTATTGGACCTGCGATTGTTTCGTCAATTCATCGTAACAGAAAATCCACTCGTATCAATCAATCGAACTTGCGGAATAAATAGCGGGAATCATCTAACTACTGAATCGAATATTCACCAATTCCAATTGGTATGTACGATAGAAACAAACATAGGCCCATGTTTCCTAAAACGTAATAAATCAAAGTATCTTGGACCGCTCTCATGAGCAGATCCAGAAGTCGATTGATTCGAAATCGATTCTGGTAAACCCTCGATTCGTCTGGTGTCTACCATATAGGATTCCTTTATGATTTTACTAGATCGAAACTTTATGATGTTCAAAAAGTGGATAGATACCATGTCACATTCAGTAAAGATTTATGATACATGTATAGGGTGTACTCAATGTGTGCGAGCCTGCCCCACAGATGTATTAGAAATGATACCTTGGGACGGATGTAAAGCTAAGCAAATTGCTTCTGCCCCAAGAACAGAAGACTGTGTAGGTTGTAAGAGGTGTGAATCCGCTTGTCCAACAGATTTCTTGAGTGTCCGGGTTTATTTATGGCATGAGACAACGCGAAGCATGGGGCTAGCTTATTGATACGTTCTAGAAAACTCTACTTGAACCCATTTTTTCTCCTTACCGCCAAAAACCCGTACTCGATCAAAAAGATTATTTCGAGCACGGGTTTTTTGGTCAAAGTGTATCTTGTCTTTACCACGAATTCTTTTCCTTGGTTAACAATAATTGTGATGTTTCCGATATCCGCAGGTTCTTCTATTTTCTTTTTTCCTCATAGGGGAAATAAGATGATTCGGTGGTCTACTCTCTCTATATGCACAATAGACCTACTTCGAACGACCTATGCATTCTGTTATCATTTCCAATTTGACGATCCCTTAATCCAATTCGAACAGGATTTTCGATGGATCCATTTTTTGGATTTTCACTGGAGACTCGGAATCGATGGAATTTCCATAGGACCCGTTTTCCTGACGGGATTCATCACTACTTTAGCGACTTTAGCGGCTCGGCCAGTGACTCGGGATTCACGATTGTTCCATTTTCTGATCAATGTACAGCGGCCAAATAGGATCATTTTCTTCTCGCGATCTTTGACTTTTTTTTATCATGTGGGAGTTCGAATGAATTCCTGTTTACCTACTTCTATCCATGTGGGGAGGAACGAAACGTTTGTACTCAGCTACAAAGTTTCTTTTGTACACTGTGGGGGGTTCCGTTTTTCTATTAATGGGAGTTCTGGGCATGGGTTTCTATGGTTCCAACGAAGCAACCTTACGTTTTGAAACCTCAGCGAATCAATCGTATCCGGTGGCATTGGAAATACTATTCTATTTTGGATTTCTTATTACTTATGCTGTCAAATCGCCGATTATACCCTTACACACATGGTTACCAGATACCCATGGGGAGGCACATTACAGTACGTGTATGCTTCTAGCCGGAATCTTATTCAAAATGGGAGCGTATGGATTGGTTCGGATCAATATGGAATTCTTACCCCACGCTCATTCTCTATTTTCTCCCTGGTTGATGATACTAGGTACAGTTCAAATAATCTATGCAGCTTCAACATCTCCTGGCCAACGCAATTTCAAAAAGAGAATAGCGTATTCTTCTGTATCTCCTATGGGTTTTACAATTCTAGGAATTGGTTCTATAACCGATACAGGACTAAATGGAGCCATCTTACAAATCATTTCTCACGGATTTATTGGTGGTGCGCTTTTAGGAACGAGTTACGATAGAATACGTCTTGTTTATCTCGACGAAATAGGCGGAATAGCTATCCCAATCCCGAAACTATTTACAATGTTCAGTAGCTTCTTGATGGTTTCTCTTGCATTGCCGGGAATGAGTGGTTTTGTTGCCGAATTGGTAGTCTTTTTTGGAAGAATTACCAGTCCAAAATCTCTTTGAATGCCAAAAAGACTCATTACGTTTGGAATGGCAATTGGAATGATAGTAACTCCTATTTATTCATTATCTATGTCACGCCAGATGTTCTATGGATACAAGCAATTTCCCGCCCCAAACTCTTCTTTTTTGGATTCTGGACCACGAGAACTTTTTGTTTCGATCTGTATCTTTCTACCCGTACTAGGGATTGGTATTTATCCGGATTTCCTTCTCTCACTATCCGTTGACAAGGTAGAAGCTCTCCTATCTAATTACTTTTATAGCTAAGATAGTTTTCAGGAATAAGATAGAAAATAATGCTATGATTTCAAAAACCATTCGCTGGACAATGAAAAAAAAGAAGTCTTCTTTTTCCTTATCTTAAGGAAAAAGAAAATGAAGTCCATTCGAATCAGATACGTTTGGAGTTTTTGAGAACCATTTGAATCACTACTGGATTCAAATGGTTCTCAAAAACTCACACAAACTTCAGACTATGTTCCTATAGATTGGGTCGCTTCTTCAATTCGATGTTAATGTGAATGAGCCATAACTATGGAATCCTATTCCTAATAGATTGACCCCAAAATAACATATCCAAATTATAAGAAATCCAAGAGAAGCCACAATTGCGGAATTCGTGCCTTGAACATTTTGATTTGTTCTCATATGTAAATAAATTGCAAATAGGGTCCAAGTAATAAATGCCCAAGTTTCCTTGGGATCCCAATTCCAATATGACCCCCATGCCTCATTAGCCCATACCGCGCCCGAAAGAATACCTATGGTTAAAAAGAAAAACCCTAGACTAATGACACGATAACTCCAACGATCCAATTGCTGAATCAACTGATACATGTGATAATTTCGAAATGAAAGAAAAAAAGTGTTTCGTAAAACACTGCCTCTTTCATTTGCGTATTGGATCTCATCAAAAACAAATGACCCTGTTACTAAATGATTTTGTTTGCCAAAAAGATCTATGCGTGTTCGAAATGTAATGACTAGAAGCGCTACTGAGAATAACGAGCCGCATAAAAGAGCTGCATAGCTCAATACCATCATACTTACGTGCATCATTAACCACTGAGATTGGAGAGCAGGTACTAATATTGTGGATTGATGCATTTCTGCGAAAAGACCTGAAGTAACAAAGCCTTGAGTCAAAATAGTACTTGGCGCGGTTATTGCGCTTAAATGGGTTTTTTGGTTCCTAAAATGTGGAACCATATGAATAATGGAAAAACCCCACGAAAGAAACATTACTGATTCATATAAATCACTTAAGGGGAAATGTCCCGAAGAAATCCAACGAGTAACTAACAATCCTGTTATACAGAAAAAGGTCACTATCATGCCTTTTTCTGAGGAATTATAGAGTCCTAGCGTTTCGTAGACTAATAATAAGGTTAGTAAATAAATACTAATTACAATTGAAACGATCGAAAAAGAAATGTGAGTGAATATATGTTGTAAAGTCGAGACTATCATAAACAAATCCTAAAATAAAAAAGAAAAGGGGGATCCTTCAAGACTAGAATGGAAATCCGGAATTCCATTCATTATAGGATTTATTGTATCTCTTTTCGAAGATGCCGCCACTCGGACTCGAACCGAGATGCTCTAGCACTGCTTCCTAAGAGCAGCGTGTCTACCAATTTCACCATGGCGGCTGACTCGAAAACATAATAGCCCATCCCTATGCAATGGTCGAGATTCTAAGGAGTCAATTCAATCACATCTTTTTTAGGGAATCTGAGAATCAATGAAAAAACACTCGTTTCAATTCCTAATTGAACGTTCCACAATCATTAGTATTGTGGGATCCTAGGGTGTTAGGTTTCACTTTCACAAAGAGCTTTCCATTGGTTTCACTTCGCCTGGAATGGAAATGCAGCAGTTGGAACTAGATAGTTCTGTCCTCTATCCAGGCATAGAACTAAAAGGTTTCAATCTTTCTCGGCATTTTAGCGTACTTCAAAAAAAAAAAAAGATTCTATATTTCTAAAGAAAAGAAAGCTCTCAAGATCTATATATAGATATAGATCTTGATGGATTCCACAGCCCCAATATAGGACCCTTATTTGGACTCCATATTAGGAATCCATAATCCAAAAAAATCCTTCCTAAAGGAAAAAGAAGACTTTTCTTTTAGTTAGTGTATTAGGAAAAGTGAATCGATGAGGAAAATGACAACCCCCATCTCAAAATTCGAAAAACCTACTAAAAAGAAAGCGAAAACTTTGTATCTTGTCCTTCACTACTTCGTCAAAAAATGGAGAATACAGTAAGCGGAGGACTTCTGCTTCTACATACCGCAATAACCAGTCCCGTCTCGTATTGATCCGTTGAAAAGAAAAATATGAGTTAATGGGAATCCTTCATTTGAAAAATGACAATACCATTCAGGGAGTCATATTGATTCAGATTCTTCCAAGACTTGGTTCTTTTTTTGTTTGTCGTACAAAATCCAAGACTTGGTTCTTTTTTTGTTTTTGTCATACAAAATTTCGCATTCCCGGTAGCAAGAGATTTCGCTAATGATAATGCTTTTCTCGCTGCCCAATACCCCTTTCTTTTCCAAATATTTTTACGAATACGCTTTTTTGACAGAGAAGTACGTTTCTTTGGAACCGCCATTCAAAAATGAAGAGGTTGCTCATTGTTTAGAGTTGGATGTGAAAGACATGTATTGTTCCGATTATTCTTTTTATTTTATTCTATTTATTCCCTAGATGATACTTCCTTGATAACATACAATAGAGATACGCGTGCCTCGCATAGAATATTCCTAGGTAAAAAATGGGATAGGTTCTTTTTTATTTTAGGGGAACCTTTTTTACAACATACAATATCCGAAGAAAGAAGAATTCCTACTGATTGGTACCTTTCCTATCCGAACCCTCATTCGAATCTATATCGTAAGAGAGGTTTTCGAATTCCCCCTAAATACTTAGTTCCACTATAGCTGTCTTAGTTTTGATTTCCAGATCTATCTCCTCGAGTTCACCCTCCGTGAATTCAACCAATTGAAAAATGGAATGAACCCCCAGACGAACCTAAGAAAACAGATCAGAACATACAAACCCATAAAAAGTTCGAGCAGAAGCTCGAAAACTGCAAAGAAACCTAAAAAAAGCGCGAGGAACCATTTCACTACCGAATAAAAACATTCTGGTAATGAATGGAGTCCTAGAGAATACAGATATGAAAGGTATTGCCTATACAGATATTCAAACAATTTCCACCAAGTTCTTTTGGTTGTTTTGATTTTGAACCGAACCAAAACCTTAAAGGCGAGTTTAGGGTTTCTAGCCAGCTGTAATAAATGGTAGGGATTCGGCCTCTCGAGATAGAAAGGAAGAGATAACCAGAGACAGAAACGAACTAGAGTAGCTAGTTGAAACAATTTGAACATGACAATGATCTCCTAGGTTTTGGTTTTTTTACGTTTATTTAAAATGGCTTGAGGGAAATAGAATCTAGAGAATGGAAGATCGAAAAAGATAGTCCTGAGAATTTCCGTTCTTCAATCAAATACTATTTCTGTTATATATTTATACTATACCCGAAATCTATTTGAAAATCAATTAATCACATAATATTTCTGTTATATATGTATATTATCGAATCAATCAACCATATATGATTATACTTGATTGATCGAATCCAAATGCATTCGCTGTACTATTTGATCATTTTTGACCCAAATTTGGTCAAAAAAATGATCAAATAGCTAGAATAGTGGAGCCGAAGAAAATAAGGAAGGCGAAAAAAACAAGAACTTGTGGATGTAAACTCCAACGAATCAACCAAAGGGATGTGAACTCCAACGAATCAACCAACTGAAAAATGGAATGAACCCCCAGACGAACCTAAGAAAACAGATCAGAAGATACAAACCAATCAAAAGTTCGAGCAGAATCTCCAAGACTGCAAAGAACCCCAAAAAAAGCGCGAGGAACCATTTCACTACCGAGTAAACCCATTCTGGTTCGGAAACGAGTCCTAAGAGAATACAGATATTTAAGGTATTGAATATACAGAAACTTGAATAGTTTCAACCACGTCTTTTGGGTGATTTTGATTTTGAACCGAATCAAAACCTTCAAGGCGAGTCGAGGGTTTGTAGCGAGCTGGAAGAAATAGTCCATATTTTGTATCTCCATACAGAAACGAACAGCTAACCATATACAGAAACGAACTAGAGTAGCTAGTTGAAACAATTTGAACATGACAATGACCTCTTGGGTTGTGGTTTTTTTACTTTTACAATGGAAACCTTTTTACTTTTATTTTAGTATGGAAATAGAATATAGAGAATCGAATAAGACAGTCCTGAGAATTTCCTCTAAATACTTCCACTTCCCTTTCTTCAATCAGATAATATTTCTGTTATATTCTATATATATTATTTGATTGTTGTTTGTAATGGCGTGCATTCACTATTCAGGGTTCAACTAGCATACCCCGGTGAATTCCATAATATAGAGATTCGATTGAGAATTTTATGGATCCTTTGATGAATAAATAGATTTATTTATACATGATAGAATCATATCACGCAAATCTAAAATTGTCAACACGACAACATGAGGGTTGCAACCACCAAAACGGAAGGTTGCAACCAACAAAATGGCATAAAACCAAAAAAAGATTTGTCCCTTACCTAGATTCTTTAGTATCTCGGTAAATTCGAAAGCTAAGAAAAGGGGGAATAAGAACGAAAAAATGCTAAATCACATAGGAGAGGACAGCCCAGCTTCCCTTTGCCTACTTTTTCATTCAGTTTCATTCGTTTAATTAACCCGACGTTTCTTACGTAGCCCTTTTTTGAAATATCATGAACCATTTTTGTTGGGCGAGTCGCCCGAATCCGTAATCATAGATCCAAGAAAATTGGAGTCTGGTCGGATCTTATGCTGCCCTGTCCCGCTCGATTCCCCCCTTTCAATGAAGCGCTTTCGGGAAGGTTCCCCGGCAGTGAGGCGCAGAGGAGAGACAGGACGGATCATCTCTTGTACTCTAGCGGCATTTCCTCTCGAAGGCCCGGCTGTGAGGACAGACGGAGCGCTTGAACTTACCCCGGCACTAAGGTTATCAACACTAACCCAACCCCAAGTAGGCACAGGCAATGCCAATTGTCTGAAAGTGTGTGCTTTGAGTTGCAAGAGGGAGATCTCTTGGGGCAAGCGATCAAGTGCTTTCCGTTTGAGTTGCAAACGAGGGTTCCCATCTTTCCGAAGGCGTTCTTCCACTTTTCTGATAACATCAATGCCGGAGTTTTCACTCTGAACAATGAATTTCAGATCTAGGTAGAGGTAGTTTGTAATCAAGCGAAATTTATGCTTGAACCTAGCTAAGTTATCCTCTGGATAGTTTATTTGAGCAGCCAGCTCTGCCTGAGCTGCTTCAATCTTGGTTTTGATTGATTGGCTCTCCTCGGGAGAAAACCGGGAAATATTGTTTTCCAAAATTTCCTCTTTTTTCTCTTTTTTCTCTTTGTCGAGGGTCTTAAGCTTATCTGTTATAAGCTTAAGTTCGTGGCCGAGTGCTATCACAGATAAATGAGTCTCTTCGTCCACCGTTGCGAGATAGGAGTCTATCACGGGTTTCAATAATAGAAATATATCATCGCAGGTGTCACGACCAGGTAGTTCGTACATATGATCTACCTGGGGCAAGCATTCTGAGAGCCTCGTGACAACTTGAGCCAATGCCAAAGTGATTTTTCCATACTGTTGATGGTTTGACCCCAATAACTCCTTTTTCGACTGTATTGCGTTTATTATCTCTTCCAGACTGTCTACCGGAGGGTGCGAGCCCGACGATTGTTGCGGGGCATCAAAATCGTCATCCGTCAACTCATCAAACGTGTCATCCGGCATAACTTCCAAACCTTCTTCTTCTTCAACCAAGGAAGAAACTTCTAGTTCTTTTCTCAAAATCTCGAGTGAAACTTCCGGTTCCGGAAGGGTGTTTTCTGACGTAAGGATAAAAATGAAGGGTGTTGGTTGTGGCGGCGGAGTAGGGGTCGTTTTTCCGCTGAACCAGTTACTAAAGCCAAAAAGACTGGCAGCACCAACCATTCCCAGTTGGTACATAACATCCGTGACTGCTTTCTTAAGTTTAAACAAAAATTTGTTAAAGTGAAACATTGAGAACTCCTATTTTGTAATAGAATTCGTAATTCGGTCGAACTTCCAGATTCAGCTTTTGGTTCGAATATCGGCCGAACCTGGAATTTTGAATTCTTTCTATCCTTTTGTTTTTCAACTAGTATCATACAATAAAAGGTTGCAACCACCAAAACGGAATCAAACCATAATACTCACAGAGGAGAAGACAGCCCAGCTCTCCCTTATCATGGATCAAATCCGTTTTAATCTTCGTCTTGGAGCTTCACTTTTGCACTTTCCAAAAGGGAAATCTTGAAGTATAAGCGGGGAATTTCTTTTGATTTGATCACACTCTGATGAGTGTTTCTGGTTTCGTCTAAGATGCTACGCATCCCTTTTTGGAGTGGACCATTTTTGGGAATGCAGTTTCCAAAAAGGCCAACAAGTACGAGAATTCTTTTTACTTGTTCTATGAATAGAAATTCTTGTAAGAATTAATGGAATGATTGAAAATGGGAAATTCGATTTGAGTTCTTTCCTATTTTGATTTTTTTATTTGATTGTTCCTTCCGAAAAAGATAAGAGCTGGTGAATCGGAAACAATTCAATTACTAAGAATAGAAAAAACTTGGATTTTCTTATGGAACATACATATCAATATGCATGGATCCTACCTTTCGTTCCGCTTCCGGTTCCTCTAGCAATAGGAGTGGGACTTCTTCTTGTTCCAACGACAACAAAAAATCTGCGTCGCATGTGGGCTTTTCCTAGTGTTTTATTACTAAGTATAGTTATGTTTTTTTCGGCCGACCTGGCTATTCAGCAAATAAAGGGGAGTTCTATTTATCAATATGTATGGTCTTGGACCATCCATCATGATTTTTCGTTAGAGTTTGGCGACTTGATCGATCCACTGACTTCTATTATGTCAATAGTAATTACTACTGTTGGAATCTTGGTTCTTATTTCGAGTGACAATTATCTGTCTCATGATCAAGGATATTTGAGATTTTTTGCTTCTATGAGTTTTTCCAATGCTTCTATGTTGGGATTAGTTACAAGTTCTAATTTGATACAAATTTCTATTTTTTGGGAATTAGTTGGAATGTGTTCCTATCTATTAATAGGTTTTTGGTTCACGCGACCAATTGCGGCAAATGCTTGTCAAAAAGCATTTGTAACTAATCATGTGGGGGATTTTGGTTTCTTATTAGGACTTTATTGGATAACGGGTAGTTTCGAATTTCGAGATTTGTTCAAAATAGTCAATAACTTGATTGAGAATCATGGGATAAATTCTTTATTTCTGACTCTGTGTGCCGCCCTATTATTCCTCGGTGCAATTGCGAAATCGGCACAATTCCCCCTTCATGTATGGTTACCTGATGCCATGGAATGGAGGGACCCACTCCGATTTCGGCTCTTATACATGCTGCTACTATGGTAGCAGCGGGCATTTTTCTTGTAGGCCGGCTTCTGCCTCTTTTCGCAGTTATACCTTACGTAATGAATCTCATTTCTTTGATAGGTATAACAGTACTCTTAGGAGCTACTTTGGCTCTGGCTCAAATAGACATTAAGAGAAGTTTCGCTTATTCTACAATGGCGCAATTGGGTTCTATTATGGTAGCTTTCGGTAGGGGGTCTTATCAAGCTGCTTTATTTCATTTGATCACTCATACCTATTCGAAAGCATTATTCTTTTTAGGCTCTGGATCCATTATTCATTCAATGGAAAGAATTATTGGATATTCTCCAGAGAATAGTCAGAATATGGCTCTTATGGGGGGTTTCCAAAAATATGTGCCAATTACAAAAACTGCTTTTTTGTTAGGTACACTTTCTCTTTGTGGCATTCCACCTCTTGCTTGTTTTTGGTCAAAAGACGAAATTCTTAACGATAGTTGGTTGTATTCACCTATTTTCGCGATCATAGCTTGTTCCACAGCAGGATTAACTGCATTTTATATGTTTCGGATCTATTTACTTACCTTTGAAGGGCATTGAAACGTTTATTTTCAAAATTTCAGTGGAAAAAAAAATAGCTCGTTCTATTCAATAGCCATATGGGGTAAAGAAGGAAGGAATTAACAAAGATCTTCTTTTCTCCACAATGAATAATAATGAGAGGGCTTCCTTTTTTTCGAAAAAAAGAGATCCAATGCGTCCAATGGGTGGGAATGTCAAAAATAGAAGGCGATCCTTTATGAAAATGACTCATTTTGTCAATATCAATAAAGAAATTCCCCCATATCCTCATGAATCGCCTAATACTATGCTATTGCCGCTGCTTGGGTTGGCTCTATTTACTTTGTGTGTTGGATCTATAGGAATGCCTTTCAATCAAGGAGGAATGGATTTCACTAGGAATAGATTATCAAAATGGTTAACTCCGTCTATCAATCTTTTACATCAAAATTCGAACAATTCTGCGGATTGGTATGATTTTCTTACAAATTCCATTTTTTCAGTCAGTATAGCCTAGGTAGGAATCTTTGTAGCATTCTTTTTTTATAGGCCTGTTTCTTCATCTTTACAGAATTCGGACTTAATCAATTCATTTGTGAAAATGAGTTCTAAGAGACTTCTTTGGGACAAAATAATCAATTTGATATATACTTGGTCATCGAATCGTGCTTACATAGATCTTTTTTATTCAACAACCCGAAGTAGGGGTATAAGAGGATTATCCGCACTCACTCATTTTTTTGATAGACGAGTAATTGGTGGAATTACGAATGGCATTGGTACGACAACCTTCTTTATAGGAGAAGTTCTCAAATATGTAGGGGGGGGGGAGAATCTCTTCTTATCTATTCTTCTATTTCTCCTATGTATCCATCTTTTGATTCATTTATTTAGGTGACTCATTTGTTACCTAAAAAGAAGAGAAAAGAAAGATCTACTTTCATTAATGAAAGTAGATCTTTCTTTGCGAACAATAACCTATCGTCTTCAGTTAGGTAACTAGTTTACCCTCGTCCTCTTATGGGGCCGCGGGTTGGCCGTAGCCCAGTCAAGTTCTACTCGCATATCACTTTCTGCACCTTTTTGGACCAAGGTATGAATTGTTAGGGAGTTCTCCTTACAGTTAGCCAAGGCCCATTCGGTCTTCTCCAGCTTGATTTGGAGCGTATGAGAGTCTCGAAGGAGGCATAGGTTTTCCTCAGAGAATAGTAGGTTTTCCTCAGACAGATTCGCGGGCTCGTTCCCCAAATCCTTGATTTGGCTCTCCGACCTCCTAGAGAACTCTCTGTTAGAGTTTTCCAAGTGGAGGCACTCCTCCTCCTTATCTTGGAGGCGCGCCTTTACGTCAGCCAATTCCTTTTCTGTCATTGACAGCTTGGATTCAAGGCTGCTAGAATTTTGCGAGAGGGCCTTGTATGCGCTATCCACAGTCTCAAGCTTTTCCTGCAAATCTTGGAACCTACTAGAGAGCTCTTGGTATGAATCCCGAGAGCTTAGGAGATTTCTTTGCGTATAGAGGCAGAACGCGGCTAAGCCGCGCAACTGGATGTTCTTTCGTACCATCTCGGAGGCGAGGGAAGCATTTTGTTCCCATAGAATCTGGGACTGGTCTGGGGGATCGAGA